ATTATTTCGTCGGTTGATCTACACAATTTTCTGCCCATTTCGTCTTTTTGGTCTCATTTAAGATATGTTTAACATAATAATATTTATTATATATAATAAAAATAAATTAGTATTTTTCGGAAATGCTTGGTAAGAGGTTTTTTTGGTTTTAATTTAAGATTCTAAGAAAGGGTAAAATCTTATTTACTGGATCATTGTATAACTCAATTTAACTTAAAGACTATGTGTACAATTCGAACCGGTCCTTAACTACATATGCCTCTGATCATATATGCATTATCTGTATTACAATAAATAAACAAGGGAGGTTTTTCAATGCGAGATTTTAAAACATATCTCTCCGTGGCACCAGTACTAAGTACACTATGGTTCGGGGCTTTGGCAGGTCTATTGATAGAGATTAATCGTTTTTTTCCGGATGCGTTGACATTCCCCTTTTTTTCATTCTAGTTATTGACATGGGAAGGGATGAAGAAGATTAAAGATACAATCAAATATCTGTGACTAACCCCTCTTCTCCTCTTTTCTCTTTTTTCCCTTTTTAGACTAAGGGAGGAAAGAGAAAAAATAAAAGTGGATTCGATTCAACATCTGCGAGACCTGGGTTCAAGTTCGAATTCTAAAATGAATATTAATAATAGAAAAATGGGTTTAGAATAAGAATAGAAAATACGCGTCGAAGGAAAAAGTATTACAAGATATTTAACTGAAAACTAAAATACTGTACTTCGATTTGAAATAGAGTTTAGAAATTTTTATATTCCTTATTATTTACTATGACTTTCATTTACTATAGTTTTTATAATTCGATTTCGAGTTAGTAACTTCTATTTTTTTTCCTTCCTTTCTTCTTAATATCGAATCGAAAATAGACGAGTTGAGTAAATAAAAAATCCAAGGGGGGTTCATGGCCAAGGGTAAAGACGTACGAGTAACGGTGATTTTGGAATGTACCGATTGTGTTCGAAACAGTGTTAATAAGGTATCAACGGGGATTTCCAGATATATTACTCAAAAGAACCGGCACAATACACCCAATCGATTAGAATTGAAAAAATTCTGTCCCTATTGTTACAAGCATACGGTTCATGGGGAGATAAAGAAATAGATCGAGCTGAGTATCTATATCTTACCCTTTCAAGGAAAGGGACAAAATGGCATTATATATAACATATTTAAATAGAAAAGAAAAAAATCCTATTTAGAATAGCGTTAAAATGAATTAGACTTAAGAACTAGGATTTTCGGGATAAGGAATAAACTAAAACAAACCATGGATAAATCCAAACGATCTTTTCTTAAATCCAAGCGATCTGTTCGTAGGCGTTTGCCCCCGATTCAATCGGGGGATCGAATTGATTATAGAAACATGAGTTTAATTAGTCGATTTATTAGTGAACAAGGAAAAATATTATCCAGACGGGTGAATAGATTGACCTTGAAACAACAACGATTAATTACTGTTGCTATAAAACAAGCTCGTATTTTATCTTTGTTACCCTTTCTGAATAATGAGAAACAGTTTGAAAGAACCGAGTCGACTGCTAGAACTACTGGTCTTAGAACTAGAAATAAATAGGCTTACTCTTTTTTCACTTGAATCATAATTTTAATCCGAACTCAAACACAGATTAGTGTTTTTCCGAGAATCCAGATTTGATTATCGTGTCGTAAGAACAAAAACGAATTGGAGAAAGCTTTTTTTCTTGAACGCATTCATTGATTTTGACTACTTTAGCATTTTTTATTATAGTAATTTCGACTCTACTTTCCCGGAGAATGAACTCCGGGAAAGTCTGTTTAAATTATTCCACTGGATTCTTTACAATCGACTTCTTTATATTTATATAACTCATTGGAAATCATATAAAGACAATTCCTATTTGATATAGCTATTTGTGCAAGTATTTTACGATTAAGAAGCAGCTGTCTCTTGTACAGATCGTGTATTAATCTACTATAACTATAGGATAGTGCCCGTTCTACTACTCTTTCACGAATTATTGCGTTTATCCGAATGATCCACAAACGACGAAAATTTCTCTTTTTACTATCCCGATCTCGATGAGCCGAAACCAAAGCTTTTATTTTTTGTTGAGTAATAGTTCGCGTAAGTCTTGAATGGGCCCCCCGAAAGCTTGATGCAAATAAACGAATTTTTGTTCTACGTCTCCGAGCTATATATCCCCGTCTAATTCTAGTCATTGAACAGCTGAAACTTTGAAGAATAACTAATTGATTTCTTTTCTTTCAGTTATTCTGTTGCCCTTTCCTAATCTATTAATAACAAAACGAATTTTTCCAATGTATAAAATAAAAATTCCAATGGCTTTGGCTGCTATAACCTTCCCGACCACGATTTTTTCTTTTTTTGTTTTAGGCGAAATTAAGAAAAAAATAAGAAATTGTATTCTGCGCTATAAGTGTAAAAAATCAAAGTAAATAGACAGATAAAGAAATAGTGGATTCCATCGTTTCTATGGTGACTTCGTAAACGGTGAGGTCTTTTCTATACACCGGAGCCTTTACTTCATTTAATCAACGTTATTGGTAACTTGTATAGTTCATCCTCCTTGGCTCTACCCATGAATTATCTAGTAATAGGTCTTTCACAACGAGATCTACCTATACCGTAACGGTATTTTTTTATGAAAATTAGCTGGGTAGCTGACCCTCTTAGTCCGTTCTTGTCAGAATAAGGCCTACTCTTTATACTTTTTAAATAAAAATTTCTCCGCTTAATGGATAACCGTTTGTTACCAATGGAGAATTGCTTCTCATCATTATTGGATTTGCACCAATGGAAACCATAAAATTCATACACAATGGAGGGATATGATAGATTGTCTTATTTTTTTAGATAGTAAATGGAGTCCCCTCTTCCATATTATATTCGCCGGTACGTATCATTGATACTGGAGAGGTTGTTTTTTTACTTTTGTGCCTGCTCATGATATGATCTAAACGAGTCGCACATACACCCGAGTACATGTTCCTCGACGCTGAGGGCATCCCCGAAGGGCGGGGGATTTCGTGACATTTCTTATTGGCTGTCTTGCATTTCTAATAAGTTGTTTAATAGTTGGCATGTTGAATTGTATACATAATGGACTGGTTTAGATTGATCCTAACCGGATGATTATGAATTACTTCTATATTAATAAATATGTAATAGAATATTAAAGTCAGAGATAAAATCTCAAATCGCGGATTTTCGTGAAATCCATGTTATTTTCATTCAACCGCTACAAGATCAACAATTCCATAAGCTTGTGCTTCTGTTGCTGACATAAAAACATCTCTTTCCATGTCTTCGGATACAACCCATAAAGGTTTGCCCGTTCTTTGTACATAAACCCTTGTGAGGGTTTCACGCAGTTTCAGCAGTTCTTCCGCTTCCAGGATAAATTCTCCCGTTTGTGCCTCATAAAACGAACTAGCAGGTTGATGGATCATTACCCTGATGATATAACATAATAAAAAGTTCCTCTATCTCGGAAGAGAAAAGAAAGATAAATAATAATAGGAAAAGGATAGAATTGAACAACCGTACGGGCATCTTTTATCTTTTGTGCATTGCATACGGCTCTACAATAAAATTGACCCTTCCCTTCCATTGAAGAAAGAGAAGAATATATCAGACCCAGATGGTTAACTGATCAAAATGCCACCCTTCCTTTCCAAATAGTTAAAAAATACTATGATGGCTCCGTTGCCTTATATATTTATATTAATTTTTATTGTTTTTTTGTCTGTGATTCAGCAATCCCAAAGTTTCTTTTTGATGCAATCAAATGAGGAAAAATCTTTTTTCACTCTCTTTACATAACATAAATATTGTTAAGAGTCTTCCAAAATAAAAACAAAAAGGTTTGTGACGCTGAAGTGGACTCCCGATAAATAAGATAAAATCGGAAATATCCTTTCTCTCATACCACCCTTTCGATACATAATCTAATTTTTTGACAATGCAAAATTTTCTCGTATCGAATTCGAAGTGCCATGCTATTATTACTTAATATTCATATTTCATAGGGCGAAGGCATAGTCTTCTTTAATTTCTCTCAAATAAAAACCTCATTGGCGCCAAGCGTGAGGGAATGCTAGACGTTTGGTAATTTCTCCCCCAACCAGGATAAAAGATCCCATTGAAGCGGCTAACCCCATGCATATTGTATGGACATCTGGTCGTACAAATTGCATAGTATCATAAATAGCTACTCCGGGGATTACCCATCCGCCGGGAGAGTTTATAAACAAATACAGATCTTTGGTATCATCTTCGATACTGAGATATATCATAAGACCAATAAGTTGATTTGAGATCTCGCTATCAACTGCTTGGCCTAAAAAAAGTAATCTTTCTCGATAAAGTCGGTTGATTAGGGTACAGGTATATTCCTTAGAAACCGTACATGCACCTTTTGGTGCATACGGTTCAAAAAAAATTGCGAAAAAAAAGAATCAATGTATAGATTCCAGTCCTTTTTCTCATAACAGGTTCTTTCTGACTTCTAACGAAAGGCTTTTTTCTTCTTCAATAAACACGAGTTTTGACTCTTTTTTTTAATATTTCTAAATATAATAAAAAATATAATAAAAAAGTCACTAAACCCATCTAATTAACTTCTCATTGATGTATTGTTTCATCGAAATTCAATCCAAATCACGATGGTATTCTCTTGTTCCTGAGTGGGTCTCTTTCATCTTTTTAGGTTTATGCTCTACTCCGGGTAAAGATTGACCCGATTTTCATTTGCACATATAGGACAAAGGCCCCATTACCATTTCTTTTTGTTATGACTTTTTCTGTTTTTTTTTTCAATTTTTTTCATACTTTCTACCAAGTATTTAGTAACCCGCTTGACAAATAAGTCAAATCGGAATCATTTATGACAGAACTAGTAATCATAGATATATTACCAATCGAATTGGGTTTTTCTAAACGGAGCCTGGATATTTCATTTTTTCTTTTTTATTTAGTCCAACCAAACCAACCATAAATTATTTGAACTAATATTAATCTCCAAAATGGATCTAATTGCACTTCACGCTCCAAATTTTTGCTGATTCAATGAATCTTTCTCGGGTGAAACGGAGGATATCTCAATCGGGGGAGAAAACGGGGAAATCCCATAGGACCCAATATGTCTGACAAGTCGCACTATACGTCAACCCAAGATGCATCTTCCTCTCCAGGACTTCGGAAAGGTACTTTTGGAACACCAATAGGCATTAAATGAAGGAAAAAAGAACAAAGTACTGTATTTCACTTTGATGTAGAAACGTAATAATATGATTATTATTGTCCTTATAATATATATTGGCTTTTATCGTATTTATTTTATCCATAGATTATAGTTATAGAAAAAGTCATAAAGAAAAACAGAATGAATAAAGTCAAATTTGCAAATTATTATGAATAGGGCGATGAATAAGTATGTACACATTCACTCATAGACAATGGAATCCAACCCCCATTGCGTATTGTTACTTATCGAGTATAGAATAAATTTGCTTCTCTTTGTTCCTACGAAGAGAATTGTTCCATTATTTTATTACCAAGAGAATAGAACAAATATTAATCCCTATTCTGAATAATCCACCGAACAGGGGGGTCCATAGGATAGTTATAGTAGAGTCTTTTCCAATGCAATAAAGTTACGCAGTGTCTATTTAGCTTTGATAAAGGGGTATTTCCATGGGTTTGCCTTGGTATCGCGTTCATACTGTTGTATTGAATGATCCCGGCCGCTTGCTTTCTGTTCATATAATGCATACAGCTCTGGTTGCTGGTTGGGCTGGTTCGATGGCTCTATATGAATTAGCAGTTTTTGATCCTTCCGATCCTGTTCTTGATCCAATGTGGAGACAGGGTATGTTTGTTATACCCTTTATGACTCGTTTAGGAATTACCAATTCATGGGGCGGTTGGAGTATCACAGGGGGAACTGTAACGAATGCGGGTATTTGGAGTTACGAAGGTGTAGCGGGGGCACATATTGTGTTTTCTGGTTTATGCTTTTTGGCAGCCATCTGGCATTGGGTATATTGGGATCTAGAAATATTTTGCGATGAACGTACAGGAAAACCTTCTTTGGATTTGCCCAAGATATTTGGAATTCATTTATTTCTTTCAGGAGTGGCTTGCTTTGGTTTTGGTGCATTTCATGTAACAGGCTTATATGGTCCTGGAATATGGGTGTCCGATCCTTATGGACTAACGGGCAAAGTACAACCCGTAAATCCGGCATGGGGCGTGGAAGGTTTTGATCCTTTTGTTCCGGGAGGAATAGCCTCTCATCACATTGCAGCAGGGACATTGGGCATATTAGCGGGGTTATTCCATCTTAGCGTCCGCCCACCACAACGCCTATACAAGGGATTGCGTATGGGAAATATTGAAACCGTCCTTTCCAGTAGTATCGCTGCTGTCTTTTTTGCGGCTTTTGTTGTTGCCGGAACTATGTGGTATGGTTCAGCAACTACTCCGATCGAATTATTTGGGCCCACTCGTTATCAATGGGATCAGGGGTACTTTCAGCAAGAGATATATCGAAGAGTTAGTGCTGGGCTAGCAGAAAATCAAAGTTTATCAGAAGCCTGGTCTAAAATTCCTGAAAAATTAGCTTTTTATGATTACATCGGAAATAATCCGGCAAAAGGGGGATTATTCAGGGCAGGTTCGATGGATAACGGGGATGGAATAGCGATTGGATGGTTGGGACACCCTATCTTTAGAGATAAAGAAGGGCGGGAACTTTTTGTACGTCGTATGCCTACTTTTTTTGAAACATTTCCAGTCGTTTTGGTAGACGGCGACGGAATTGTTAGAGCGGATGTTCCTTTTAGAAGGGCAGAATCAAAGTATAGTGTTGAACAAGTAGGTGTAACTGTTGAATTCTACGGCGGCGAACTCAATGGAGTCAGTTATAGCGATCCTGCTACTGTGAAAAAATATGCTAGGCGCGCTCAATTGGGTGAAATTTTTGAATTAGATCGTGCTACTTTGAAATCCGATGGTGTTTTTCGTAGCAGTCCAAGGGGTTGGTTTACTTTTGGACATGCTTCATTTGCTTTGCTCTTCTTTTTCGGACACATTTGGCATGGTGCTAGAACCTTGTTCAGAGATGTTTTTGCTGGTATTGACCCGGATTTGGATGCTCAAGTCGAATTTGGAGCATTCCAAAAAATTGGGGATCCAACTACAAGAAGACAGGCAGTCTGATACAACACTACTTTGGTATCTTTTGCCTCGATTTTCTTTTTGGAATTTTCATAAGGTACCCGAAAAATCTTGACCACTTTTTTACTTTTTCTCTTTCTTTATACGGGAGAGAACCCCCCCAAAAAAAATAAACAAACAGGTATGGAAGCTATAATTGTAATTGTAAACCGCGATCGAATCTATGGAAGCACTGGTTTATACATTCCTCTTAGTCTCGACTCTAGGGATAATTTTTTTCGCTATCTTTTTTCGAGAACCTCCTAAAGTTCCAACTAAAAAGATAAAATGATTTTTCATTATCTCAATTGAAATTGAAGTAATGAGCTTCCCAATATTGGGAGGCTCATTACTTCAATTAGTCCCCATGTTCCTCAAACGGATCTCTTAGTTGTTGAGAAGGTTGCCCAAAAGCGGTATATAAGGCGTACCCGGTAAAACTTACAAGTAAACCAGATATAAAGATGGCTACTAGGGTTGCTGTTTCCATTATTATTTATATAATTTCAAGACCCCAATGGATCTATGATAAGATCGTTTATTTACAACGGAATGGTATACAAAGTCAACAGATCTCAATGAATACAATAGGATTTATGGCTACACAAACTGTTGATAACAGTTCTAGATCTGGTCCAAGACGAACTACTGTAGGGAGTTTATTAAAACCATTGAATTCAGAATATGGTAAAGTAGCTCCGGGGTGGGGAACAACCCCTTTGATGGGTGTCGCAATGGCTCTATTTGCGGTATTTCTATCTATTATTTTGGAGATTTATAATTCTTCCGTTTTATTGGATGGAATTTCAATGAATTAGAGCTATAAGAACTCCCAAGTTCTAGCTTTTGAATCCAAAATAAAATCAATCATTTAGAGCTCGGATTTCGAGCCCATTCTATTTTGGGAGTTCGATCGCGAAATTTCTTTGTTTCTGTATTTCCGGAATATGAGTGTGTGACTTGTTATAATTGATCCTATTGATATTACAGAGAATGGGTCTGTCATCTTGATAGAGATGGTTCTACTTCGTCGGATATTTATTTTAGTATCTGGAACACGGAATCTACAGAATAGATTAAGAAATATTTGAACTATGATTCATACTTAATGTTCAGACCTCGTATCATATCCGGACTCAAAAAATTTTCAATTTTCAAAAGGAATTCAATTTTATAAATATAAATCGAAAGGTTTTTCTTCTATTTCGATTTTGACAAAAAGACAAAAATTTCTTTGAGTTTTTAATCATTCTATCTATTCGTGGAATAAGTGATGGTCCAAGTATTCTTACTCAGGAAATCTTTGACTTAAGTTAGAGTTTTTTTTATTGAATCATCGCGTTTCTAGTATGAATCTGAGGTTTTAAAATCAATTCATAGGGTTCTTAACAAGAGAATTCCTATTAATACAATAAAAAAACAAATAATAAACATTATATATAAATAGAAAAATGAAATAGGAAAGGAGAGGATTCAAGAGGCCCGTAAGAAAGACGACTGAGCCAACTTGAGATTTGGGTATTATCGCCCCAAACAAAGAAGAGCTTTCGAGTTTTTCTTCTTTTATACCTTCAAAGAAGATTGAATCTTTGATTCAAAAAAAGTTTCAAACTTTATATTACATATCCGTTGGAAATAGTATTGGGGTATTTTTGCTTGAGCTGTACGAGATGAAAGTCTCACATACGGTTCTCAGGGGGGGTTCCACCTATCTCAATAAAGTCTATGATTGGTTCGAAGAACGTCTCGAGATTCAAGCGATTGCAGATGATATAACTAGTAAATACGTTCCTCCCCACGTCAATATATTTTATTGCTTAGGGGGAATTACGCTTACTTGTTTTTTAGTCCAAGTTGCTACGGGATTTGCTATGACTTTTTACTACCGGCCAACCGTTACTGAGGCTTTTGCTTCTGTTCAATACATAATGACTGAAGCTAACTTTGGTTGGTTAATACGGTCAGTTCATCGATGGTCAGCAAGTATGATGGTCCTAATGATGATTCTTCATGTATTTCGTGTGTATCTCACCGGTGGATTTAAAAAACCTCGCGAATTGACTTGGGTTACAGGTGTGGTTCTGGCTGTATTGACCGCATCTTTTGGTGTAACTGGTTATTCCTTACCTCGGGACCAAATCGGTTATTGGGCAGTAAAAATTGTAACAGGTGTACCTGAAGCTATTCCTGTAATAGGATCTCCTTTGGTAGAATTATTGCGCGGAAGTGCTAGTGTGGGACAATCCACCTTGACTCGTTTTTATAGTTTACACACTTTTGTATTGCCGCTTCTTACTGCCGTATTTATGTTAATGCACTTTCCAATGATACGTAAACAAGGTATTTCTGGCCCTTTATAGAGAAGATATATCATATATTTTTGTAATAAATAAATCATTTATCATTTGGAGGAGGAATATATAGTATTTCATTGCTATAAGTATGGATTATTGAAAATAATAAGACATGTATTTGGATATATCCCTTCAACTATTCCTGTCAAATAAATAAGACTGTGGGTCGAAGGGAATTCTCTGAAGAGAAAGTGGATTATGGGAGTGTGTGACTTGAACTGTTGATTAGTCTGTGTAGTTATAGGCCTGCCACATTGGAATTGGAATTCACAATCAAATGTGTCTTTGTTCCAACCACCGCGTAAGCCTTATACAGAGGGGAGGATAGGCTGGTTCGCTTGAAGAGAAGTATTTCTATGATCAGATCCGAATCATGTTGTACATGAGCAGGCTCCGTAAGATCCAGTATAATAAGTGAAAT